GCCCGAGCGGTTAATGGGGACGGACTGTAAATTCGTTGGCAATATGTCTACGCTGGTTCAAATCCAGCTCGGCCCAATAATTCGCCGATCCCACCATGAAATAATATTAATATAATCATTTGTTGTTCTCCAGAAATGCGCGATCCCAATAGGAAAAAAAGAAAAATTTTCGGATATATCTTTACCACTATTTACTTTTCTTTATTCTTTATTTTTCTTTATTTCTTTTTTCCAACAAATTCTTATCTTGCTAATGATATAGATTCATATCAGGATCTGTAAGTGGAAAGTCTCAGAAAAAGAGTAAAAAAAAAAAAAGACCCTTTTCATTGAAAAATGGATTAGCTAATTTATTTGGAAATAATGAAAAGATTATTAGTAATCCATGTTGCTCTCGTTAAAATGCATATCCATATGGATATCAATCAATATATCATTCGCGTCTCTGTTCCAATCTGTTACAAGACAACAATTGGAATCTAAAATAAAAATAAAAAAGTATTTGAATGAAATCATAAGAATATGTATACTGTACACTTGATTTTATTATGTTATTTCCCTGGGATTGTAGTTCAATTGGTCAGAGCACCGCCCTGTCAAGGCGGAAGCTGCGGGTTCGAGCCCCGTCAGTCCCGACGGATCCAAATCCAATAAAAAAAATACATCAATGCATTTCTCCATTTTTCTGTGAAAGGGAGTACAAATAGTAGAATTTCATTCCCAATAGGGATCCCTCTTCTTTTTTTTTTCATTTCTCTTCTATTGTTTGGTTTTGTTTATAAACAATGGTAAATGTAAAAGCAGTTAAATGATACTTCATCAGATGATTGTACAAGGAAGGCGATAGATTTTAGAAAATAAAGAGTGGAAAAAAATAAAAATATAAATAAAAATATAGTCAAAGAATTTTGGATTGGATAAGAAATCCACTTTTGAATTTTTGAATTCGGTATGGATAAAAGATCTTCCTATGGTATACTATTCAATTATTGACGATGAATTGATTTGATAGTTCCGATATTGTTATTCATGATATTGATCCGATTCCACCGAAATGGAATTCATCCCATTGAATTTACAGACAAAAGATTTATCATCTCTATGGGATTAAATCCCGAGTTATTGCGAATTAAAGAAAAATGAAACGATGAAATTATGGAAGTAAATATTCTCGCATTTATTGCTACTGCACTGTTCATTTTAATTCCTACTGCTTTTTTACTTATAATATACGTAAAAACCGTAAGTCAAAGTGATTAATTTGACTTAAACTTGATTTTTTAGTTCTTATCAATGATTGATTGAAGAGAAGAAAAAAAAGAAAAGGATTCCAATTTCGATGAAATAAGCGAACTAGAATCAACAGTATTCTATGAGAGCAGTATTCTATGAAATACTCGATAGTATGGTAGAAAAAAATGTCTACCATACTATTGAATATTCTTCTTGTACTATATAAAGTTTACTGTATGAAAATATGAAAATACAGGTTAATTTAATATATATCAATTGTATCAATTGACATTTTTTTCTTCATATTTCATATATATATAGATATCAATTATGTCTATAATGTACATAGTGTTGTGTTCCAATTTGATTTTTTTGCTTCATCTATTTCTATTTGATTTGTTTCTATTTAATTTGTGTTGATTCCAATTAATCTGAAATAATCGAAAGATAACTCTTACGATTATAATTCCTAGATTTCAGATTCTTTTTAATAGGAATTCCGATATCCATTGAAAGAAAGAATCAAATCAATGAAATCAAATCAATGAAGGAAAAAAGGTATGGGTATAATATAAAGAAAATCAAGTAATCTTTTTGTTAGCATTCCGACGAAGAAGTAATTGATTGAGCAGTTGACAGAGAATCCAGGGATTCCATGTGAACTTCTTCGGATTGCGAAAAGGATTAGGAAAACTCACCCATTTTAAACGTTTGTGTACCATGATATGAAAAAAAGCACAGCATAAATAAAAGTTATAAAAAAAAAGAAATAATCAAACTAAGAGGTAAGTACGCAATATACGACTCGCCCAAGCTAATATTTTAATATGTTATTATGTGTAGTATCTCATTGGACAACTACTATGTTGTTTTCCATAAAAAATGTGTATCTAATAATGGAATAACAAATTTTTTTCTTTTATCTTTGAACAGTAAAGACGGAAAAAAAGTAAAAAAGGTTCCGCGGTAAGAGTCGGTTCGTCAAAATAGAAAATTTATGAATCATTTTATTGGAATAAACTCCTTACCATTTGTATTCCTTTTACTTTCGTATTTCGTAATACGAACATGAAAAGAATTGAAATATTTGTTTGATTGAAAGAGTTCCTCTATTATTCATAGAATACATTACTCCAATAGAATTTCGAAATAAAGAAATTTTGGATTTCAATTTGAAAATGGATAGTTAAATAAATAAAAAAAAAAAAGGCTTTGCAGAACGATCTATAAAAAAATGAATACCGTTTGATTCCAAAATTCCTAAACT